TATTGGGGATTCCAGTTCAGCGTCACAAACTTTTTTATTTTCACACGGGGGGCTTAATTATGTTCTGAAAGAGTTCGAAAATAAAATATTTTTTCCTTATTTTACAAAAAGCAACTTTGGGATTGCTAAAACACAGACAAACCAAATAATATAATAATAAAAATATATATAAAGCAACGGAACCATCATAGTATTTTTGAACTCCTACGAAAGGAAGGGTGGTAATTTGATCATTTACCGATCATGGAAGGTAAAGGTCAATTTTATTATAGAGCCGTATGCAATGCATAAAAGATGCCCGTACGGTTGTTCAATTCTGTCTTTTTTTCTTTATCTTTCTTTTCTATTCAGCATGCAAAACAGAGGAACCCCTCTTTTGTTATACCATCAGGGTAATGATTCATCAACCTGCTAGTTCTTTTTATGAGGCACAAACGGGAGAATTTATCCTGGAAGCGGAAGAGCTGCTCAAACTGCGTGAAACCCTCACAAGGGTTTATGTACAAAGAACGGACAAACCCTTATGGGTTGTTTCGGAAGACATGGAAAGAGATGTTTTTATGTCAGCAACAGAAGCCCAAGCTTATGGAATTGTTGATCTTGTAGCGGTGGTTGGGTGAAAATAGCCCGAATTTCTATTTATTTCGCGTAAATCCTCGATTTCATATTTTAGATTTTTGCTGAATTTACTAGAAAATTAAATAGAAGTAATTCAAATCATTCAAAATCATCAGGTTAGGATCGATCTAAACCGGCCCATTATTTATATGATATGCTTCAACATGCCAACTATTAAACAACTTATTAGAAATACAAGACAGCCAATTAGAAATGTCACAAAATCCCCCGCGCTTCGGGGATGCCCTCAGCGTCGAGGAACATGTACTAGGGTGTATGTGCGACTTGTTCAGATCATGAGCTGCGATAAAAGAAAGAAAACTTTTTCTAGTATCAATGATCAGTACCGGCGAATAGGATAGAATAGAAAAAGAAGTCCATTCAATTCAGTATCTAAAAAAAAGAGAATCCATCCATTCTATTGTGTATGAAATTTATGGTTTCCATTGGTGCAAATCCAATCATCTCAATTTAAGATGAGAAGCAATTCTCCATTGGTAGCAAATGGTTATCCATTAAGCGGAGGAAATCTTACTTAAAAATAGAAAACTTAGGCCCCCTCTTGCAAGAACGGACTAAAAGGGTTAGCTACCCAGCCAACTTTCATAATTAAATACCGTTACTGTGTAAGTAGATCTAATCGTGAAAGACCTATTACTGGATAATTCATGGGTAGAGCCAAAGAATGTGAACTATACAAGTTACCAATAACATTGATTAAATGAAGTAAAGGCTCCGGTGTATAGAGAAAACCTCACCGTTTAAGAAGTAATCATAGAAACGAAGGAAGCCGCTATTTCTTTATCCATTTCTATTTTTTATTTATTCTATTTTGATACCTAGTAAAATAAAACTAGTAAAATAAAATTTATTATTTCGAAGTGAAATGCCTAGAAAAAAGAAAAATAGTGGTCGGGAAGGTTATAGTAGCCAAAGCCATTTGAATTTTTAGTTTATACATTGGAAAAAAGTTTTGTTATTAATAGACTAGGAAAGGGAAAAAGAATAACTGAAAGAAAGGAAATCTATTAGTTATTCGTCAAAGTTTCATTTATTCAATGACCAGAATTAGACGGGGAAATATAGCTCGGAGACGTAGAACAAAAATTCGTTTATTTGCATCAAGCTTTCGAGGGGCTCATTCAAGACTTACTCGAACAATTACTCAACAGAAAATAAGAGCTTTGGTTTCGTCTCATCGGGATAGGGATAAGCAAAAGAGAAATTTTCGCCGTTTGTGGATCACTCGAATAAACGCAGTAATTCGTGAAATAGGGGTATCCTATAGTTATAGTAGATTAATACACGACCTATATAAGAAACAGGTGCTTCTTAATCGTAAAATACTTGCACAAATAGCTATATCAAATAAAAAATGTCTTTATATGATTTCGAATGAGATCATAAAAGAAGTAGATTGGAAAGAATCCACCGGAATAATTTAAACGTAGTTTTCCCCGGAGAATGAACTCCGGGAGGGTAGAGTCAAAATGAATATGCTAAAAAATTAGTAAAAATGAATGAACACACTCAAAAAAAAAAAAAAAGATTTATTCTTACCCGATTCCTTTTTTTTCTTACGACACGATAATTAAATCTGCATTTTTCATATTTTTTGAACAAAACATCAATCTGCGTTTGAGTTCGGATTTGAATTTTTATTCAAGTGAAGAAAGAGTAAGCCTATTTATTTCTGGCTCGAAGACCCGCAGTTCTGGCGGTCGACTCGGTTCTTTCAAATTGTTTCTCATTATTAAGAAAAGGTAACAAAGATAAAATACGGGCTTGTTTTATAGCAATAGTAATTAATCGTTGTTGTTTCAAGGTCAATCTATTCACCCGTCTAGATAATATTTTTCCTTGTTCGCTAATAAATCGACTAATTAAACTCATGTTTCTATAATCAATTCGATCCCCCGATTGGATCGGGGGCAAACGCCTACGAAAAGATCGCTTGGATTTAAGAAAAGGTCGCTTGGATTTATCCATGGTTTGTTTAGTTTATTCCTTATCCCGAAAATCCTATTTCGATCGGATCTAAAATGAATTAGAATAAATAGGATTTGGTTTGTTTATATTTAATTATGTTAATAATATATAAATATATATATATAATTAATAATATATATATAATATTAACTATTATATTTAATAACTATATTAACTATGTTTTATTTATATAGAATGTCATTTTTTCCCCTTCCTTCGAAGGGTTACATACATGTGCTCGATTCGATCTATTTCTTTATCTCCCCATGAATCGTATGTTTGTAACAAAATGGACAGAATTTTCTCAATTCCAATCGATTAGGCGTGTTGTGACGATTCTTTTCAGTAATATATCTGGAAATACCCGTTGATACCTTATTAACACCGTTTCGAACACAACATGTACATTCCAAAATAACCGTTATTCGGACATCTTTCCCCTTGGCCATGAACCCCCTTTGGATTTTTGATTTACGCGACTCTTCTATTTTCGATCCAAAACGAAGAAGAAGAAAGGAAGGAAAAAATAGAAGTTACTAACTTGAAATCCAATTATGAAAAATTTCGCTGCAACCAATATACTAAAAAAAATAGAATGATTTATAAACTTTATTTCAAATTACAGTATTTCATTTACATTTAAGTACCTTGTATAAGAGTCTTGTCCTATATTTAGACCCCACCTTGTTTATTCTACCTCCATCCCTTTTAAAATTTTAAAAATTTATTTAATTCAAACTTGAACCCAAGTCTCGAAGCTGTTGAATCCACCTTTTATTTTTTTCTCTTTCCTCCCTCTTATTCTAAAAGGAAAAAAGAGAAAAAGGGCGTGAAGGATTAGTCACAAATATTTAATTTTATCTCGAATCTTCGTTATTTGGTACCGTGTCAATAACTAGAATCAAAAAAAAGGGAATGTCAACGCATCTGGGAAAAAACGATTAATCTCTATCAATAGACCTGCTAAAGACCCGAACCATAGAGTACTTAATACTGGTGCCACGGAAAGATATGTTTTTAGATCTCGCATTGAAAAATCTCCTTCCTTTTTTTTATTGTAATCTAAAATGGTAATACATATATGCTCAGATGCATATGCAGTTAAGAACCTTGTACACGGAATCCCTAATTAAAATTGAAATGTACAACTATCGGGTGAATAAAATTTTTTTCTTAAAACATAAAAAGCGTCCCCTTCTTCCCGAGCATTACCGAAAACTACTCATTTATTTTTACGACAGGTTCCGTATTTCATACGTATATAAGCCTTTTACTATATATACTATACTATATATTACTATTATATGTTAAATGGGACCAAAAAGACGAAATGCCCATATATATTCTATATATCAATGGAGGAAATAAAGATGTGGAAAACAAGATAGGAATTCTATACAATGACACTGTAGACCAATTGGAGGGATGTAGCGCAGCTTGGTAGCGCGTTTGTTTTGGGTACAAAATGTCACAGGTTCAAATCCTGTCATCCCTACCTATTACTTCTCCGTTGAGCAGTAACGAGGGATTAATTGAGATCGATTCAAATTGAACATATATATATATATTATATTATAATAAATATAGAATATAATAAATATAGAATCGTTCATTCAAAGACGTATTGGGGTTAAAAAAGTGTCTTTAAAGTCTTCTCTCTTCTGATAAGAAAGCGCTCTTAGTTCAGTTCGGTAGAACGCGGGTCTCCAAAACCCGATGTCGTAGGTTCAAATCCTACAGAGCGTGATTTCGTCCTTATTTTTCTTAGATCATTAGATCAAATTAGACTGAAAAAGCTTAACTAACTTGAACCGCAATCTAAATTTGACCTCCCTTGTATTAAAGAAAGTAGGAGGTCAATCAAAAAAAGAGATAGTAATTAATCAAAGGTCCGATTGATCACCACGCCTATATTGTAAATATGCAGTTACGAATAATCCAGCCAAAGTAACAGGAATTAGACCTAACACGATTCCAAATAGAAAAACTTCAATCATTGTAATTTATTTTAAAAGAGAAAAAGGAGGTAATATATATACCTAAATATTAATCCGAATTACCATGAATCTCAATGACCAAGAATTGGAAATTTATACGGAATCCTATCGAAAGATTTCTTTCGAAAGATTTCTTTTTCTGAATTGTGCATTTCAAATACTAATTTCAGATAAGTCGTATCTTGCTCAGACCTATAAATAGAGCTGAGGTTACCGTTAAAGCCGCTAGTAGAAAACCGAAATAACTAGTTATAGTAGGCATGAAGGAGCTAAATGAAATATGTTCTTTTTATACATTATACATATGTTTATAAAAAAGCACTTACCTAAGTTTCCTTTTTCAAAAATAGGAGATAAGCAAAAATACCAATTGAAAGAATAATTTAAATTGAAAGT